TCTCTCTTTCAAGGAGGCAGCGGGGATTCGAATTCCCCTGGGGGTAGGGTACTACGAAACGAAGTTGATCATGGATTACCAATAAGCCTAAAGTGGATTCTTCCTGGGTCGATGCCCGAGCGGTTAATGGGGACGGACTGTAAATTCGTTGGCAATATGTCTACGCTGGTTCAAATCCAGCTCGGCCCAATAATTCGCCAATCTACCATGAGATGGTATAACCCCCCTGTCCTTCCGAAATACCCCATACGAAGATAAAAAAAGAATAAAATTTTCTGCTAGATCCCTTATTTCCCTGGGATTGTAGTTCAATTGGTCAGAGCACCGCCCTGTCAAGGCGGAAGCTGCGGGTTCGAGCCCCGTCAGTCCCGACGGATCCAATAAATACATCAATTAATTTCTACCTTTCTATGAAAGGATGTCAGGGGGCAGAATTCAATTTCCAAAACAAAGGGGCTTTTTTTCTTTCCTATTTTTCCATTTTTTTTTTAGGGTCCCATCGAAGAAATAACAAACCCTAAAATAGTGATATTAGATCTTTTATACCGGCCTCATCTTTATCAAACTTCTTTGTCTTCGTCTTCCAAAAAATCACAAGGAGTTTAGAACTTAACTCTTTTTTTTTTTTTCATTTCGCTTTTCTTGTTTGTTTGGGTTTGTAACTATGTGACTAATCGAAGTGGAAGGGCAATCTGATAATACTTCATCAGATGATTGTACAAGGAAGACGTAAGGTAGGTTATAGAAAAAAGAAGGGAAACAAATGATAAATAAAGGAATTTTGGATTGATTGGGTAAGGAATCCAAATTTGGATTCGGTATGGATAAAAGAACTTCCTATGTTATACTATTCAAGTCTCGACGACGAATTGATTTGATAGCTCAGATATTGTTATTCATGATATTGATCGGATTCAAGATCGTCGAGAGGTAATTCATTCATTGAATTTACAGGCGAAAGATTTATCATCTCTATGGGATTAAATCCCGAGTTATTGCGAAGTAAAAAAACCGATGAGATTATGGAAGTCAATATTCTTGCATTTATTGCGACTGCACTATTCATTCTAGTTCCTACCGCTTTTCTACTTATCATTTACGTAAAAACAGTCAGTCAAAATGATTAATTCAATTAAATTTTCAAATTTATTTGAATGAAACTTTCCTTCTGAGTTCTTATCAAAAATGGACGAAGTAAAATGAAATGAAAAGGATTCCAATTTCGCGTCTTAAATGAAATGAGCGGACTATAATCGGCAGTATTTTATGAATTCGATAGTATGGTAAGAAAGAAAGATTCATCTATTTCTTTCTTACCATACTATCTATCTCTTAGTCTATAAAGTTCTACTCTAGAATAAAAATAGAGGCTTCATTTTATATAGATCAATCTACAATATTCTCTTCATATATGTGTATATAAATTCCCTATATTGTATGGAATTGACATAGCACCCAATTCTATTTATTTGCTACATCTACTTGTTCCGATCAATCTGAAATAATCGTCTTAACTCTTATCTTATGATTCTAATTATGATTCGAATTACTAGATTTTTTATGATTTCCAATCTGAATATCGGTATTTATGGAAAGAATCAATGATTGAAAAACGATATGGGCATATAGATTACTAAAATCGCGTAGTAATCTTTTTTTTAGTATTCCGAAGAAATAATTGATTTAACTATTGACAAACTATTGACAGGAGGCCCACGGGCACTTCTTCGGATTTCGAAAAGGAAGAGTAAACCTCACCGATTTTTAACGCCCGAACCATGATATGAAATAAGTCGATAAAGAAAAAATCTCCTTTCTAAAATTAGAAACCCAGCGGTAAATGCGCAATATGTGCCTCGCCCGAGGCAAGATCTTATTATTGCATAGTCTCTCGTTAGACAACCACTATGTCTATATCATTTCTCATAGAAAGTGCGTATACACTTAACAAAACAACTTCTTCTTTGAAGAGTAAAGAGGGATCAAAAAAAGGTCTGGTCTTCCTCAGTATCCATCTAATCTATAAGGATAGTAAGAGCCCCTTAATTGAAATAATTGAAATAGAAAATTTCAGAAGAATTAGATTGGAAAAAATTTCCAATCATCTGGATCCCTTTCCTTTCGAAATACAAACATGGGAATCATTGAAATAGTTCTTTGATTGAAAGAGTATGATTCCTATCATACATTACTCCATTGGACTCCAATGGAATTGGAAATTAAGATATTTTGATTTTAAATAGTTCAAAACGCGTTGCAGAACGATCTATAAAACAATTGATACAGTTTGATTCCTCAACTCAATTAGTAGTACTTCTAAAGTCCACTTCTTCCCCACACTACGAGTGAAAGGGAAAATGTAAAGACTACCATTAAAGCAGCCCAAGCGAGACTTACTATATCCATGTGAGTTATGTCCCCTATCTCTATAAATATGAAGGAATTATTCCATTATTCCTTACTAATAATAGTGGAATCAATGGTGCAGAGTCAAAAAGGG